TATATAAGTCGCTACCCCCCCTTGGTATTTCTTGAAATTTAAAAGAATTTTGTTTAATTAGACGGAAGTTCTTTAAAAACTTCTGCTTTCTTTAAAAGATTCTGAACAGTTCCTGTAGGTTGAGCACCCCTTTCAAGGAAGTATAGAATAGCAGGAACATTTAAATAAGTTTGATTCTTCATTGGATCATAAAACCCCACTTTTCTAAGATCTTTTCCTTCTCTTCGGGATCGAACATCAATTGCAACGATTCGATAGACGGCTCATTGGGATAGATGTAGATGAACAATACCCCCCCTAGAACCGTATAGGAAGTTTTATCCTCGTACGGCTCGAGAAAAAATGATTTGATTCGAATGAACCTAGAAAATCAATTAGACTTTAATTTCATTCGTTTTTTGTCCTTCCTGAAAATTTAAAAGAAACCATTCGTACTCATAACTCAAGTTGAATAACTCTCAAATAGCTCAAAAGTAAATTCTTCTCTTTAGTCAATTTCATTTATTGAGTTGTCTTTACCCGCTTTTTTGTCTCGTTTAAAATTAGATTTGGATGATCCAGTTATTGAGACTATCGAGACAATTAAAATGGGTTTACTTGTTCTTGGATCCTTTAATCTTTATTTTAAATCATTGGGTTTAGACATTCCTTCGGTGCTTCTTAATACTTTCAAAATGGCAGCAACATACCTTTTCATTTGAATTGGAAATATTTGAAATTTTATTTCTTTCTATCAAAGAATCCGATGGACAGTTGATCCCCGCGTAATACACTTTGAATCGAAAAAGTTTGATCAATTACAACAAGTTTCCAATTTAAAAACAAAACTTGTTGAAATTGGATTGGATCCTTTTGATTTCTATATTATTATTATATATAGAAGATACGTTTACGAAGTTGTTCCAATTGATTGGCATTAACCCTAGATCCTTGCCCCCCAGAAATGAATTAATCCTTTCGACTTTTCGACTCGAGCTCCATCGTAGACTATTTACAACCCAACAAAAAAACAAAGGATTCAGGTGTAACAGAACAAACGATGTCGAGCCAAGAGCATCTTCATTCCTCGATAAATCGAAAATAAGATGGTGGATCTAAAAATCCACAACGGATCGCGTCCTTCAAGCCGCACGTTGCTTTCTACCACATCGTTTCAAACGAAGTTTTACCATCACATTCCTCTAATTTGGAATCAGTATGGAATTGATTCAATTATGGAATCATGAATAGTCATTGGTTCAGTTGTACATAAACATCGTAATCTAGACTTTTTATATTCTTATTATTTATATTCTTATTTAAAAATATAAAAATTATTTGCATTGAAATAGAACGATACATACCATATTAAGTTAAATATTTCCTCATTTTATATGTTTATATTATATGTATTTTGTTTAACATAGGGATAGGGTTGAGTAATATTTCAATAATAAAATCTTGTCATAAAGTGAATAAAAAGAATAGGATAAACCATCCCTGCCTCAAACGTTCCATAGATTTCCAATTTTTCATTAGAGTCAACCACGAAAGACCTAAAAAAATGAAATAGAAAAAGATACATTGGCTCCAAAAAATATGTTATAAAACATATGTTATGGAACTTGATCATTTGTTAATGAGATTCGAACAGATATTTAAATTAATACTAATTTACTCCTGACCACTCCATTATCTATAGCAATAATAGGAATACTATAGCAATAGCATAAAAACCCTCTGGGGCGGAAGGATTCGAACCTCCGAATAGCGGGACCAAAACCCGTTGCCTTACCACTTGGCCACGCCCCATTTCCATTTATAATCTAAACTAAGAAAGAATAAAATTGGTATTGGTTGTTTGTCAACTCCAGTCCAAATATATATATATATATATCTATAGAATAAACGGGTAGTAGGATGTTGATACATATAGATATAGAATTCAACTCAATTTATTGATCTTTATTGATCATTACATAGAATTCAAGTAAGATATTGTATGAAAGTATGATTTCTTCTATTCTCCTTTAAGTTGAGAATTGGAGGATTTTGTAATTGGGTGGCTTCAAAAAGAAGAAGGATTTTTTGTCTACCGTAACTGACTTTCTTCCTTTTTCCTTATATCAAAAACCCAACCAAAATGTCCAAGAACACAAAAATGTCTGTTATGCTTAATATCATTAGTTTAATCTGTATTTGTATTAATTCTTCCCTTTCTTCGAGTAGTTTTTTCTTCGGAAAATTGCCCGAAGCCTATGCTTTTTTGAATCCAATCGTAGATGTTATGCCAGTTATACCTCTGTTTTTTTTTCTTTTAGCTTTTGTTTGGCAAGCTGCTGTAAGTTTTCGATGAAATCCTTAATAATTATTATTTAATTAATAATATATATAAAAATATCCTATAAGTTTTAGAGTATGAACTCTCGATTCGTACATTGAGCTAGTGGCTGGCTTACCAACCATTTCTTCTCTTCATTTTTTGACCCCTTATTGCAATTGCAGCAAAAGACCCTAACCC